TCTTGTTGGATGTCTCGTTCAGGTACTTCTTTTCTCTGTTTCCCTAGACTCTAGTGAGTTACAGACAGAGTTCGAGAGGATAAAATCTTTGACGATTCCATCATACACGATTGAGGTGTACAAACTTGTGAATGGGTATCCTAAACCTGAACCGAATTCTTTCTGGTTAAAGAATCTCTTTCTAGTTGCTCGGGAACAATTAGAAGATTTTCTAGCAGAAATACTGGGTTTTGCGCTATTTGGTGGTGGTCCCGCTTATGGGGTCAAATTTATACAGAAGATATTTTTCAATCTCATCGATCTCATAAGTATCATACCAAATCCCATCAATCGAATCACTTTTTCGAGAAATACGAGACATCTAAGTCATACAAGTAAAGAGATCTATTCATGGATAAGAAAAGGACAAAGGTTTCCGACTCATGATGAAATAGAATCCTGGATCGAGACCTGTGATTGGTTTTTGGATAAAGAGAGAGTTTACTCGTTTCATTTCTCCACCTTAAGGCCAGAAAAAGGGATTGATCAAATTCTATGGAGTCTGACTCATATTGATCATTTAGTAAAGAGTGACTATGGTTATCAAATGTTTGAACAAGCGGGAGCAATTTACTTACGATACGTAGTTGACATTCATCAAAAGGATCTAATGAATTATGAGTTCAATACATCCAGTTTAGCAGAAAGACGGATATTCCTTGCTCATTATCAGACAATCACTTATTCACAAACCTCGTGTGGGGCTAATAGTTTTCATTTCCCATCTCATGGAAAACCAAAACCCTTTTCGTTCCGCCTAGCCCTATCCCCCTCTAGGGGTATTTTAGTGATAGGTCCTATAGGAACTGGACGATCCTATTTGGTCAAATCCCTAGCGACAAACTCCTATCTTCCTTTCATTACGGTATTTCTGAACAAGCTGGATTTTAAAATAGTTATTGATGATCTCGATCCTGAGGACTATATGGAAGCGCTTGATGATGTGGATATTGATCGTATTGATGATGATAGCGATCCTGCTAAGGACTATATGGATGCGCTTAAAGATGTGGACGATATTGATGGTCGTGACTCTATTTATTCGAACTTGGACTCGGACCCGGAGCTGAGGGAGGAGTATACGGCGGATGATGAGATACTTAGGTATATCATCGAGTTGGAAATAGACCTAGCTTCTATCAACTTGCAATTCGAATTGGCAAGAACAATGTCTCCTTGCATAGTATGGATTCCAAACATTCATGATCTGTATGTGGATGAGTCGGAGTCCCTCGGTTTATTATTGAACTATCTCTCCGGGGATTGTGAAAGACGGTCCACTAGAGATATTCTTGTTATTGCTTCGACTCATATTCCCCAAAAAGTGGATCCCGCTCTAATAGCTCCGAATAAATTAAATACATGCATTAAGATACGAAGGCTTCTTATTCCACAACAACGAAAGCACGTTTTCACCCTTTCATATACTAGGGGATTTCACTTGGAAAAGAAAATGTTCCGTACTAATGGATTCGGGTCCATAGCCATGGGTTACAATGCACGAGATCTTGTAGCAATTACCAATGAGGCCCTATCGATTAGTATTACACAGAAGAAATCAATTATAGACACTAATACAATTAGATTCGCTCTTCATAGACAAACTTGGGAGTTGCGAGCCCATGTAAGACCGGTTCCGGATCATGGGATCCTTTTCTATCAGATAGGAAGGGCTGTTGCACAAAATGTACTTATAAATAATTGCTGCCTTATAGATCCTATATCTATCTATATGAAGAAGCAATCATGTTACGAAGGGGATCCTTATTTGTACAAATGGTTCTTCGAACTTGGAACGAACATGAAGAAATTAACGATACTTCTTTATCTTTTGAGTTGTTCTGCCGGATCGATCGCTCAAGATCTTTGGTCTCTACCCGGACCCGATGAAAAAAATTGGATCACTTCTTATAGACTCGTTGAGACGGATTCTGATCTAGTTGATGGCCTATTAGAAGTAGTAGAAGGCGCTCTGGTGGGATCCTCGCTTCTTCGGCCCGAACCAAGGAATCCCTTAGAGATGATGGAAAATGGATCTCGTTCTATCTTTGATCGTAGATTTCTCTATGAATCGGAGTTTAAAGAATGGGCAGAAGGCACCGACCCGCAACAGTTAGCGGAGGATGCAGTCGATCACATAGTTTGGGCTCCTAGAATATGGCAATCTTGGGGCTTTCTATTTGATTGGATCGAAAGGCCCAATGAATTGGAATTTCCCTATTGGGCCAGGTCATTTCGGGGCAAGCCGATCATTTCTGATGAAGTTAATGATGAATATTTTGATTATGCATTTTATGGTGAAGGGGATGGTGGATATGATGAAGAGGATGAGCTTCAAGAGAATGATTGGGAGTTCTTGCAGAGTGAAACCATGGAGTACCCGGGACGAGATAGATCTTCCAAAGAACAAGTCTTTTTTCGAAAAGGCCAATTCATTTGGGACCCTGGAGATCCACTCTTT